TCAAACAGGCACAGGCCAACTAAATGGTATTCCCGTAGCAATTGGAGTTATGGATTTTCAGTTTATGGGGGGTAGTATGGGATCTGTAGTGGGCGAAAAAATAACACGTTTGGCCGAGTATGCTACCAATCAATTTTTACCTCTTATTATAGTGTGTGCTTCCGGAGGAGCACGCATGCAAGAAGGAAGTTTGAGCTTGATGCAAATGGCTAAAATATCTTCTGCTTTATATGATTATCAATCAAATAAAAAGTTATTTTATGTATCAATCCTTACATCCCCTACCACAGGTGGGGTGACGGCCAGTTTTGGTATGTTGGGAGATATCATTATTGCCGAACCCAATGCTTACATTGCATTTGCGGGTAAAAGAGTAATTGAACAAACATTGAATAAGACAGTACCTGAGGATTCACAAGTAGCTGAATATTTATTCCATAAGGGCTTATTCGATCCAATCGTACCACGTAATCCTTTAAAGGGCGTTCTGGGTGAGTTATTTCGGCTACATGCTTTCTTTCCTTTGAATCAAAATTAGATCAAGTAGAGCCTTAGAGTCTTAATTTAATAAGAGTATTAATTTATTAAAACTTAATAAAATTTTTTATGTGTGGTGATCAAGTAGTTATTTAATTTATAGGAATCAAAGTAAAAATACGAAGAATGGATTTTTTCTTTGGTAACATAAGATTTAATTGTAGAAAGAATCATCCGGATCATCTTTTTATAGATATTCCTGGTTACTAACCAGGAAATCCCTATTAAACAAAATAAAAGAGTTAATTCTTTCTTCCGTGAAATTGGTTAACAGGGTCTTGCATCTTTCTATATCTCCCCAAACCCCCCCCCCCCACTAAAAATCCTTTTTGTTGGGTCGTATTATTATAATGAATTCTTTGAGAATTTGTAATAAATCCTTTCTTTAGTAAATTTTATAAAATTATTAAATTTATAAGACAAGAACAAGATAATAACTAATAATACGAATAATATAAAGGGTGGATTATCATACATATATTTCATGTAGAAACATGTAGAAAGATTTATAGGCCCATTTATTTACATATTTATTGGATTTTATTAATTAATATATATTTATTAAAACATATACTTATATATTCCCTATTAAGTATATATACTCACTTAGGTATACTTAGTATAATATAACAATTATATATGAATTATAATATATCTTTATAACAATATAAGGATAAGGTTAAAATATTAATCTAAAACAATAAATATAACAATAAATAACAGGTACAAATATTAAATCGAGGTACCCATTCTATGATAACTCTCAACAGCTTCCCCTCAATTTTTGTGCCTTTAGTGGGCTTAGTATTTCCGGCAATTGCAATGGCTTCTTTATCTCTTTATGTTCAAAAAAACAAGATTTTTTAGATACAATAAGGACGAATCTTTTTTTTTCAAGACTTACTTGGATCATAACACGGATATCTATTTAGTAGAATATGGTATAACATGTGGCTTCCTTCGGGCGTAAGCTCTTATGTATGTATAAACATGATATTATGGGTAAATGAATTATAACTATTTTCAAATAGATCGGTATCGGGGAGAATTTCTGAAATGTAAAGTCAATATATCTATATGTATTCGGAAATCATGTGAAAGGGATGTTACTATTTTAGTTTGGATCTAAGAAATTCGATGAATTACCCCTAAACGTTCACATCATAATAGTGCTGGTTGATGAGAGTTACTTCGGAAACAAAAAAAGTAAAATAAAATTTATTTTTGTTATTCTCCCAATTCCAATAAAATGCAACTAGGTCTAGTTATAGTATGAGTTGGCGATCAGAACGTATATGGATAGAACTTATAGCGGGGTCTCGAAAAACAAGTAATTTCTGCTGGGCCTTTATTCTTTTTTTAGGTTCATTAGGGTTTTTATTGGTTGGAACGTCCAGTTATTTTGGTAGGAATTTTATATCTTTATTTCCTTCTCAGCAAATAATTTTTTTTCCACAAGGGATCGTGATGTCTTTCTATGGGATCGCAGGTCTTTTTATTAGCTCTTATTTGTGGTGCACAATTTCGTGGAATGTAGGTAGTGGTTATGATCGATTCGATATAAAAGAGGGCGTAGTGTGTATTTTTCGTTGGGGATTTCCTGGAAAAAATCGTCGCATATTCCTCCGATTCCTTATGAAAGACATTCAGTCCATCAGAATAGAAATTAAAGAAGGTATTTATGCTCGTCGTGTCCTTTATATGGAAATCAAAGGCCAGGGGGCCATTCCCTTGACTCGTACTGATGAGAATTTGACTCCACGAGAAATTGAGCAAAAAGCTGCTGAATTGGCCTATTTCTTGCGTGTACCAATTGAAGTATTTTGAAAAAAGGAACTGAAGAATGAATACTTTGCAAGAGAGAAAAAACTCAAGAATCCTCGTTTTTTTATATAGCATAACTTAACTGAAGTTTCTTCAGAACGCTTATTCGAGCCAAAGCAAACGTTACGAAATAATTCTAAAACAAAATAGTTTGTGTCCACAATTTTTTTTATGCGTATGTAAACCCACTTAACTCAATTCAGTAACAAATCTAAATACTAGATTCATCATATATTAAAACAAAACATTTCATAATAAATCATAATTCATAATAAATCATAATATAATAAAGTAAAGAATTTTTTTTTTTTTTTTAGAAATATTTGATATTTTGATAGAACGGGAGTTCTTTCGTCTCGCAATCCGACTACTATTAATTTGAAGTGGGCTTTTTCTTATTCTATTTCTGTATTCTTTCTAAATTCAAGGACTAACCACTGTACTGAATCACAAAAAAAAAATCGGAAATAGATTCATGGGCTCGATAACTTGTAATAGAACTTATGCTTGATAGAAATATTAGTATCGTATAGAGTCGACGAACGAGGTGCGTTCAGTAAAAATTAAAAAATTCACAGACGAAAAAATGGCAAAAAAGAAAGTATTAATTTCCCTTCTATATCTTGCATCTATAGTATTTTTGCCTTGGTGGATCTCTCTCTCATTTAATAAAAGTCTGGAATCTTGGGTTACTAATTGGTGGAATACTAGGCAATCCGAAATCTTTTTGAATGATATTCAAGAAAAGAGTATTCTAAAAAAATTCATAGACTTAGAGGAACTCCTACATTTGGACGAAATGTTAAAGGAATACCCGGAAGCACATTTACAAAAGCCTCGCATCGAAATCTACAAAGAAACGATCCAATTGATCAAGATGCACAATGAGGATCGCACGCATACAATTTTACACTTCTCGACAAATATAATCTGTTTCGTTATTCTAAGTGGTTATTCTATTATAGGTAATGAAGAACTTGTTATTCTTAACTCTTGGGTTCAAGAATTCCTATATAACTTAAGCGACACAATAAAAGCTTTTTCTATTCTTTTATTAACTGATTTATGTATAGGATTCCATTCGCCCCACGGTTGGGAACTAATGATTGGCTCTGTCTACAAAGATTTTGGATTTGCTCATAATGATCAAATTATATCCGGTCTTGTTTCTACTTTTCCAGTCATTTTAGATACAATTTTTAAATATTGGATCTTTCGTTATTTAAATCGTGTATCTCCTTCACTTGTAGTGATTTATCATTCAATGAATGACTGAAAAATGATCGAACGATCCAATTATAATATTTGTTACTTTGTGGATAAGCAAAACATTCAAAATTGTACTTATTCTTTCTACCCATCCAAGGGATTCCTCCAATATTCCAGTAAAATTATTTATATTTAAGTAAATAGCAAAATTATAGATAGGGAACTATACTAGCGACCTGCCTAATTTTATTGTATAAATTTTCGGGATCAATGATTGGACCATGCAAACTAAAAATACCTTTTCTTGGATAAAGAAAGAGATTACTCGATACATTTCCGTATCGCTCATGATATATATAATAACCCAGGCACCCCTTTCAAATGCATATCCCATTTTTGCACAGCAGGGTTATGAAAATCCACGAGAAGCGACTGGCCGTATTGTATGTGCCAATTGCCATTTAGCTAATAAACCCGTGGATATCGAGGTTCCACAAGCGGTACTTCCTGATACTGTATTTGAAGCAGTTGTTCGAATTCCTTATGATCTGCAACTGAAACAAGTTCTTGCTAATGGTAAAAAAGGAGCTTTGAATGTAGGGGCTGTTCTTATTTTACCCGAGGGGTTTGAATTAGCCCCTCCCGATCGTATTTTGCCCGAGATTAAAGAAAAGATAGGAAATCTGTCTTTTCAGAGCTATCGCCCCACTAAAAAAAATATTCTTGTGATAGGTCCTGTTCCTGGTCAGAAATATAGTGAAATCACCTTTCCTATTCTTTCCCCGGACCCCGCTACTAAGAAAGACGTTCACTTCTTAAAATATCCCATATACGTAGGCGGGAACAGGGGAAGGGGTCAGATTTATCCCGACGGGAGCAAGAGTAACAATAATGTTTATAATGCTACAGCAGCAGGTATAGTAAGCAAAATCATACGAAAAGAAAAAGGGGGGTACGAAATAACCATAGCGGGTGCATCGGATGGACGTCAAGTGGTTGATATTATCCCTCCAGGACCGGAACTTCTTGTTTCAGAGGGCGAATCCATCCAACTTGATCAACCATTAACGAGTAATCCTAATGTGGGTGGATTTGGTCAGGGGGATGCGGAAATAGTACTTCAAGATCCATTACGTGTCCAAGGTCTTTTGCTATTCTTGGCATCTGTTATTTTGGCACAAATCTTTTTGGTTCTTAAAAAGAAACAGTTTGAGAAGGTTCAATTGTCCGAAATGAATTTCTAGATCCGCGGATTTATCAACATCAAGCTCTAAAAATAAACAAATTTTTGTTGGCAATTATGTTATGTAATTATGTATAATCAAAAAAATTTTGCTTGTTTATATTCTTTCTTCTACCGGATTTCGGGAATTACTTATACCGCATTACTGGTCATAGTATATTGTGAAGAAGACTATTTGATTTTACTT